TTTTCCTCCCTTTCGGCGAAGTAAATTAACCTAAGGTTAAGATAAATTAAGGGTTTGCTCCGGATTTTTCTTCCATTTAGGTGTCATAGACCGAGAGGGATATTTTCATTCCTTGTCTACTCGTTTCTTTAACAGTATTTTCCGTACCACAGCCATTAGGAATAGAGAATCCATATCAAAGAAAGGTCTAACTGTTGGAATAGTCATATATTGCTATTTGATCTATATCTATTGATCTATTGTGGTTAGTAAGATCGGTAAATTAGGTGAAGGTAAGGAAAGAGAGGGATTCGAACCCTCGGTAAGCAAAAGCCTACATAGCAGTTCCAGTGCTACGCCTTCAACCACTCGGCCATCTCTCCTACATAATGATTATGACCTAAAAACCGAAAATCGAGTGAATAATTCATTATTCATATTAGAATTAGATTATTGGGTAGGTACAACCAATCAATTCTAAATAGAAAGCGATAAAAATAGAAAATTGTTTTCTTATAAAAACTATTAAAAAAATTCTATTCATGTTTGCAAAAACAATGTTATCTTCTTTTTCTGATTATCTATTTAATCTATTTATACTATACCGACCGCATTAAATCAATAAATTAGAAATTCTAACGAATCGACTGAGCTAGGGTTCTATATTTTATAGACTATGGTTAATGGATATCTTTAGATCATGATTCTATTTAGACTACGATTCCATACCAGAAGAATTCTCAAATTGCTTTTTAGGCCTGTTATCAACAAAAATCCTTATCCCATCTATCTATTAAAAATACAAATTGATAAACAATTTTTTGATAGTTGATTGTCTAGTGATATCCGCTAAGTACACAAAAAAAATGGGCCCATTTTCATCATACAATGATTACTCGATTCGATCCTTTTTCTTCTTTGTATCATAATTCAATCAACTTAGGTTTTTCTAAGCTGTAACTTCAATCAAATAAGAATAGTTTCTTTCGTTGATAGACTATTCCAGTAAGATGGAATCCAATGCGGTTCCCAATATTTAGTTCTTAATTCTTATCAATCAATTCCTGTTCCTGTAATGTAAAAAAGAACAATTTGAATATTGTTTTTAATATTGGGCCATATTTTTTAATGATAATGAATCTGTTTTTATGTTATTTCGTACTGTAAAATTCTTTTCCTTGTGGGATCATTTTCCCCCGAGAAGTAATGAGAACAATGATAGAATGGATTGCTACCTATGTCTAGATCGCGGATAAATGGAAATTTTATTGATAAAACCTTTTCGATTGTAGCCAATATCTTATTACGAATAATTCCGACAACTTCAGGAGAAAAAGAGGCATTTACTTATTACAGAGATGGTGCGATTTGACTTTTTTTTGACTCTCGGTTTTACGAGAAATACACATGATTCGTGATCGGGAAAAAAGAAAAAAATCTACGCTTGTAGAAGGTAAAGTTTGGAAATAGAACAATTCCTTCTGTCGTGTATCCTCGATTAATGCAGCCTCAGATGCTATGTTTAAATTCTCGATTCTAGTATTGAGCGAAAGGTTATACCTATAGGTTCGGTATTACGGGTCAATCCTAACCAATAGGTAGCAGAGGGGAAGAAGCACTACACCTAGAAATTAACAACACAAAAACTTTGTTATATTATAAATTATCCCCTTCTTTAGCAAGCTTGGGACTAAAAGAATGGTTGGGACAACAAACATCCATCTCGTTTGTATTTTGGATACCCGTATAACCATCGAAGGCTGTTGAAGTGACTAATTCCTGGACATTGGGAAGCGTTGAGAACAAAGAAATTGTTGGAGTTATCTTTTCTCTCTAGTAACAATACGTTTGATGTTAAGAAAAGATCTCTTGCAGGAAGGTTGGCTAGAGATTTCTTGTAAAAACACTAGCCCTACTTAGTTCATAATGAGAAGATTTTCATCTTCTTTATCATTTTATCATTATGCACATAAGGGAGGAGCCGTATGAGATGAAAATCTCATGTACGGTTCTGTAACGGAGATTCTGTGAATTGAATGACGACCGTAACGGATGTCAGCTCAATCCGAAGGGAATTATGCGGAAGCTTTACAGAATTATTATGAAGCTATGCGACTAGAAATTGATCCCTATGACCGAAGTTATATACTCTATAACATAGGACTTATCCACACAAGTAACGGAGAACACACGAAAGCTTTGGAATATTATTTTCGAGCGCTCGAACGAAACCCATTCTTACCACAAGCTTTTAATAATATGGCCGTGATCTGTCATTACGTGCGACTATCTCCACTATAGAAATAAAAAGTAAATAAAGATCAAATTCACTAGTAAATACTAGAAAAAGGGCTTTCTACATATGCATTGTCTAAAACAACGATTTTTATCAGCTGTAGAAAAGAAAGAAACTTCATAGAAGTTGAAATATGAAGAAATAGATATGCCTAGCTGTTTTATTCTATGGGTAAAGGATCTAATTGATAGAGTAAGCACCGTAAAGATCAATTAGTAAGGTTTT